CTATTGCATATATGTTGGATAAATACATATATCTCTATATATACAAGATTTGAAATCGAAAATCTAAGACTCAAATGTTTCTATTGTTGTCTTGTATCCACAATTAAACCTATGGATCCTTATCCTTAGGATTGGTATATTCTTTATATATCCTGTAGTTTCCCTGAATCAAGCGAAGTATCACAAATCTTTCGACCCACCTATATTGTCCTCTTCGTTTCGTGTTAGAATAGAACCTTAATTTATTACTTGTTATTAGTTTTTTATTAGACGAGATTTTACGAATGTTTCGAGGAGAGAACAAATAGTTCTTTTTTTGTTCGATACGAAGACATAGGAAAAACCCCTCTTTACCATTATTATTTCTAATATTTAGAATCCATCCTATTCATATATAGTGAAGTTTTACCCTCGGATTCCCATAAAACAAAAAGAATCCTTTTTCACACTTCAGTGATTGAATTTCTATGTTTAGTCTGATAGGAAATAAATAAAACTAAAGAATTGTGGCTCGAATGACTATTCATCTATTGTATTTTTATGCAAACAAATAGGGGGCAAGAAAACTCTATGGAAAGATGGTGGTTTAATTCGATGGTGTTTAAAAAGGAGTTAGAGCGTAGGTATGGGATAAAGAACTCAATGGACAATCTTGGTCCTGTTGAAAATACTAGTGAAAGTAAAGATCCGAATAGAAAAGGTAGGGCTAAAAACATTCATAGTTGCAGGGGTCGTGACAATTCTAGTTACACTAATGTGGATCGTTTATTCGGCTTCAAAGACATTTGGAATTTTCTCTCTGATGATACTTTTTTAGTTAGGGATAGTAATGGAGATACTTATTCTATCTATTTTGATATTGAAAATCATATTTTTGAGATTGACAACGACCATTCTTTTATGAGTGAATTAGAGAATTCTTTTTATCATTATCGCAATTCTAGTTGTATGAATAATGGATCTACGAGTGAAGATTCCTTATCCAATCGTTACATGTATGTAACTCAATCTAGTTGGAATAATCACATTAATAGTTGCATTGACAGTTATCTTCAGTCTCAAATCTGTATTGATACGTCCATTGTAAGTGATAGTAGTGACATTTACATTTCTAGGTGCATTTTTGATAAACGTAGAACTAGTAGTGAAAGCGGGAGGTCCAGTCTACGAATCCGCGCGAAGAGTAGTGATTTAACTCTAAGAGAAGGGTCTAATGATCTCGATGCAACTCAAAAATACAGGCATTTGTGGGTTCAATGCGAAAATTGTTATGGATTAAATTATAAGAAATTTTTTAAATCAAAATTGAATATTTGTGAACAATGTGGATATCATTTGAAAATGAGTAGTTCAGAAAGAATCGAACTTTCGATCGATCCCGGTACTTGGGATCCTATGGATGAAAACATGGTCTCTCTGGATCCCATTGGATTTCATTCGGAGGAGGAGCCTTATAAAGATCGTATTGATTCTTATCAAAGAAAGACAGGATTAACTGAGGCTGTTCAAACAGGTGTAGGTCAACTAAATGGTATTCTCGTAGCAATTGGGGTTATGGATTTTCAGTTTATGGGGGGTAGTATGGGATCCGTGGTTGGGGAGAAAATCACTCGTTTGATTGAGTACGCTACCACTCGACTTATACCTCTCATTATAGTGTGCGCTTCGGGGGGGGCGCGCATGCAAGAAGGAAGTTTGAGCTTGATGCAAATGGCTAAAATATCATCTGCCTTATATGATTATCAATCGAATAAAAAGTTATTTTATGTATCAATCCTTACATCTCCTACTACTGGTGGGGTAACAGCTAGTTTTGGTATGTTGGGAGATATCATTATTGCCGAACCCAATTCCTACATTGCATTTGCGGGTAAAAGAGTAATTGAACAAACATTGAATAAAACAGTACCTGAAGGTTCACAAGCGGCTGAATATTTATTCCAGAAAGGTTTATTCGACCTAATCGTACCACGTAATACTTTAAAAAGTGTTCTGAGTGAGTTATTTAAGCTCCACGCCTTTTTTCCGTTGAATTCAAATTCAATCAAGTAGAGCGTATTAAGTTTAATTATTTTATTTGTAGCAAACAAGTAGTTAGCTTGTCGGAATTAAAGTAAATAAGAACGCAATTTTCTTTGGTTGGTGAACTAAGATCTAATTGTAAAAAGAAGCAAAAGTTGCGGATAACTCTTTTTTTTTTACCTAGATTTCCCATTACTAATTAAGAAGTCTTTATCAAGAAGATAAAAGCGTGAGTTCTTCCTTTCGTGACATTAGGCAAATAAAACGAATTTAGCCTTACGTAGATAATCAAATATAGAAAAGATAGATATATAGTTTTTTATCTTTCTGCATCGCCCAAAATCTCATTTTCACTAAAAATCCTGGTTGTGTCGCATTTTAACAAATCTTTCGATAATTTGTAAGAAACCTTTTCAAATTAGAAGACAAGAACAAAACACAAAGAAATTAAGAAAAAAAAAATATATTTAATATTATAAAGTTGATTATCATAGGTATCTTTCGTGTAGAAAGATGAATAAGTCCATTTATTTAGTTCTACATTCCTTGGACTTAGTCTATATACTCACTTAAGATATATAGATATTTATTACTTCTATAATAATTTTCAAATTCAATTTATTAATAAATTGAATTTAATAATAAAGACCAATTCATAATAATTACAATTTTGAATTATAATTATTGTAAAATATGATATAAAAAAATAATAACAGGTGCAAATAGTAAATTGAGGTACCCCGTTTTATGACAACTTTCACTTTTCCCTCTATTTTTGTGCCTTTAGTGGGCCTAGTATTTCCGGCAATTGCAATGGCTTCTTTATTTCTTTATGTTCAAAAAAACAAGATTGTTTAGATCTGAGGGGACCCAATCTCATCCATTTTTTTTTTAACTTCTACTTGCTAGCATAACACAGATATTTATTTCTTTCGGGAAATGGAAATATGGTATGACATGTGATTTCTAAAGGAAAAGGCTATTATGCCTGCAGAAAATGATCTATGGGTAAATAAAATCCAGCTAGTTTCAAATAGAGCAGGATCGTTGGGTACCTAAAGTTGGTGGATCCATCTGTAATATGTATATTTGGGATTTAAGTAAGGGTATGTTATTAGTTTAGATCTAACCAATTTGATAAATTACTCCTAAGGGTTCACATCAACTAGCACTAGTTCACATCAAACTAGTGCTAGTTGATGAGAGTTCCTTCGGAAACAAAAAAAAGTAAAGTCAAAATAATTTTGGGTATTCTCTAAATTCCAATAAAATGAAATCGGATGAAGTATGAGTTGGCGATCAGAACATATATGGATAGAACTTATAACGGGGTCTCGAAAACTAAGTAATTTTTGCTGGGCCCTTATCGTTTTTTTAGGTTCATTAGGATTCTTATTGGTTGGAACTTCCAGTTATCTTGGTAGAAATTTGATATCTTTTGTTCCGGCTCAGCAAATTGTTTTTTTTCCACAAGGGCTCGTGATGTCTTTCTACGGGATCGCTGGTTTCTTTATTAGTTCCTATTTGTGGTGCACAATTTCCTGGAATGTGGGTAGTGGTTATGATCGATTCGATAGAAAGGAGGGAATAGTGTGTATTTTTCGTTGGGGATTTCCTGGAAAAAATCGTCGCATATTCCTCCGATTCCGTATAAAAGATATTCAGTCCATTAGAATAGAAGTTAAAGAGGGTATTTATGCTCGTCGTATCCTTTATATGGACATCAGAGGCCGGGGGGCTATTCCGTTGACCCGTACTGATGAGAATTTGACTTCACGAGAAATTGAACAAAAAGCCGTCGAATTGGCCTATTTTTTGCGCGTACCAATTGAAGTCTTTTGAGAAAAGGAAATGGGCTGAAGAATAAATGCTTTCTCAGCAGGAGGGAAAAATTCTATAACATAATTTAACTGAAGTTTCGTCAAAACGTTCAGTCGAGCCAAAGCCGATATATATGGAACAACCCTAAAACAAAAACTCCTCCTTTGTGGTTTTTTATGCGTATCCAAATCCATGCAACTCAATTCAAACAAGTAACAAATTGAACTACTAGATTCAATTCATCGGATACATCAAATTATTTTGAAAAAAAAAAGAAATTCATCTTTTTTTTTTCAATATTTGTTGGAATTGATACTTTAGATGCAGATAAATCCTATCGTGTAAATTATTTCTGTCAATCGACCCTTTAATTTATCCTTTCTTTTGTGTTCCATTACTAATACTAAGGTTTTCTTAATAATGATAACTGGTCCATTTTTGTCTTGTTTTACCACTCATTTTTTTTATCATCACAATATCTTTCTCTCAATTATTCTATTCAATTATTCTATTCTTGGATATGGGTAATCGTTGGAATTTTTTCAAAATATTCTATATTTTTATAGAAAAGGAATTCTTTCGTCTCAAAATATGAATAATATTCATTTCTTAAAGTGTCTCCTTTCGGTCATTCATCGAAAGGAGACACTTTAAGAAATTTGATGAATTGAGAGATCTGGAAACAAGATTTTTGATTATTTCTTGATTCGAATTCGAAGCGGAGTCGTAGTCTATTTTTGTATTCGTTCTAGATTCACACAAAATCACAAATAAAATAGATTCATAGGTTTGATACCTTGTCTAGAACTCATGGGTAAAAGAAATATTCGATCACATAGAGTCGACGAATGAAGTGGGTTAATTAATAATTCACAGACGAAAAATGGCAAAAAAGAAAGCATTCATTCCTCTTTTGTATCTTGCATCTATAGTGTTTTTGTCCTGTTGGATTTCTCTCTCATCATTTACTAAAAGTATGGAATCTTGGGTTACTAATAGGTCGAATACTGATCAATCCGAAATCTTTTTGAATGATATTCAAGAAAAAAGTATTTTAGAAAAGTTCATAGAATTAGAGGAAATCCTCTTCTTGGACGAACTGATCAAGGAATACTCGGAAATACATCTACAAAAGCTTCCTATAGGAATCCACAAAGAAACGATCCAATTAATCAAGATACACAATGAGGATCGTATCCATATGATTTTGCACTTCTCGACAAATATAATATGTTTTGCTATTCTAAGCGGTTATTCTATTTTAGGTAATGAAGAACTTGTTATTCTTAACTCTTGGGCTCAGGAATTCCTATATAACGTAAGCGATACAGTAAAAGCTTTTTCGATTCTTTTATTAACGGATTTATGTATCGGATTTCATTCACCCCACGGTTGGGAACTAATGATTAGTTCTGTCTACAAGGATTTTGGATTTGTTCATAATGATCAAATCATATCTGGTCTTGTTTCCACTTTTCCAGTTATTCTCGATACTATTTTAAAATATTTGATTTTCCGTTATTTAAATCGTGTATCTCCGTCACTTGTAGTTATTTATCATTCAATGAATGATTAATAAATGATCCACCGATATTAATCTAATCAAATTAGAATGTTTCTTAATGTGTAGTTCTACATAAGCATTAAAAACTTTCTACACGGGGGATTTTCATCCTATAGCATTCCAGTAAAATGATTCCAGTAAATAGCAGAATCGTGGATAGGGAACTATACGAGGAACCTACCCAATTTATTGTAGAAATTTTCGGATCAATGATTAGACCATGCAAACTAGAAATACTTTTTCTCGGATAAAGGAACAGATTACTCGATCTATTTCCGTATCACTCATGATATATATCATGAATCGAACATCCATTTCAAGTGCATATCCCATTTTTGCGCAGCAGGGTTATGAAAATCCACGAGAAGCGACTGGGCGTATTATATGTGCCAATTGCCATTTAGCTAATAAGCCCGTGGATATTGAGGTTCCACAAGCGGTACTTCCTGATACTGTATTTGAAGCAGTTGTTCGAATTCCTTATGATAAGCAAGTGAAACAAGTTCTTGCTAATGGTAAGAAAGGGGGTTTGAATGTAGGGGCTGTTCTTATTTTACCGGAGGGGTTTGAATTAGCTCCTTCCGATCGTATTTCTCCCAAGATGAAAGAAAAGATAGGCAATTTTTCTTTTCAGAGCTACCGCCCTAATCGAAAAAATATTCTTGTGATAGGGCCTATCCCTGGTCAGAAATATAGCGAAATCACCTTTCCTATTCTTTCCCCCGACCCCGCTACTAAGAAGGATGTTCACTTCTTAAAATATCCTATGTATGTAGGGGGAAATAGGGGAAGGGGTCAGATTTATCTCGACGGAAGCAAGAGTAACAATACAGTTTATAATGCTACAGGAGCGGGTATAGTAAGTAAAATCATACGAAAAGAAAAGGGGGGGTACGAAATAACCATAACAGATCCGTCGGATGGAGGTCAAGTGGTTGATATTATCCCTCCTGGACCAGAACTTCTTGTTTCAGAAGGTGAATCCATCAGATTTGATCAACCATTAACGAGTAATCCTAATGTGGGTGGATTTGGTCAGGGAGATGCAGAAATAGTACTTCAAGATCCATTACGTGTCCAAGGTCTTTTATTCTTCTTGGCATCTGTTATTTTGGCACAAATCTTTTTGGTTCTTAAAAAGAAACAGTTCGAGAAGGTTCAATTGGCCGAAATGAATTTCTAGACTCGCCGATTTATCGACATCAAGTTCGTAAAAAGAAACAAATTATTGTTGTCGATTATGTATTATCAAAAAAAACTGAAATTATGAAAAACCTTTTATTTACTTGTTTATATTTATACTATTTTTCTACGAGCTTCGGGGAATCTCTTGTACCGCATTCCTAGTCATATCATATATAGGTAGATCTTTTTTGAAGAAGACTATTTTATTTGACTTTACCACCGCTTTCTTTGTTTTTTTTAGCCAAATTGAATTCGTACGACTATGTTACTATACTATAATGCCGGATTAAAATTATCAATCTTATTCTATTTGAAATAGAATAAGATTGGGATAGATAGTCCCATAAGTAAGCGCGGAACTATAAATGCGGGCAACAAATAATTCTAGGAGGGATTATTTGTCTTCCTATTCTTCGACACAAGAATAGGGGTGGAGAAAATTCCCCTTCTTGTGTCGAAAGAGTAATGATTTTTGATCCTGTTCGTCAAAAATTCCTAGTCTTGGTGTCGGTTTTCAGATGTATCAGAACTTCCTTTTTTATTTATTACGTACAATAAAAATAAAGTAGTGGACAAACAAAAAAAGGGGGGAATCCCTTTTTTTTTGATTAAATAGAAGTTATTCAATGAACTTATAAAAAATTGAAATCTTTCTGAGATAAGAAAATAAAATATAAATTAGAAATAAAGTTAAGAGTATAGAAAAGTATTTGTACGATATCTAATCTACAGAAATATAGATAATCCGAAAATTGAGTAATTCCTCCCTTCTTATAACTTGTAAAGTACCCATAGATACTAGCAGGTGAATCAATCAATGAAGTTCATTTTTCAAAAGGATCATCAATCAGAAAAAATGGAATGGAGTTTTTTGGAACAGTAGAAAACTAAATCAACTTTGTCATTTA